AAGTTGAAAAAACTACCTAATAATTCGAATCTTTGTTGCGGAGTCTATAAATTATACGTCCTCTAGTGGAATCATAACGACTTACTTCAATTTTTACTCTATCCCCCGGTAGTATACGTATAAAACTGCGCCGGATCCTTCCGGAAATATAACCTAGAATGAAATCTTCATTATCTAAACGAACCCGAAACATGCCATTTGGCAGTGATTCAGTAATTAAACCTTCATGAATCCATTTTTGTTCTTTCATTCCATGCAAAACCTCCTTAAATTAAAGTATCAACTAATTAATGTAGGAGGAGTGAGATTAAAAACCCGTCCTAAAAACCCGTCCTTTCTCTTTTTCTTTTTTTTTCACAAAACAAAAAAGAAGTTTCGAAAAAAATTCGGATATCAGAAAAATTACCATATATAACACAAAATTTCTCCGCCGATTCCTTCTAGCCGAGCCTCTCGGTCTGTCATTATACCTCGAGAAGTAGAAAGTATTACAATCCCCATTCCGCCTAAAATTCTAGGAATTTGTTGATGGTTAGAATAGATTCGTAGACCCGGTCGACTTATTCGTTTTAAATTTAAATTAGTTCTATGGAGCCCTTTTCTATGTCGTAGGGTTAAAACCAAAAAATATTTGTCGCTTTCACGATGTTTCCTGACGTTTTCAATAAAACCTTCTCGTAAAAGTATTTTAATAATGTTTTTGGTGATATTAGTAAACGGTATTCGAATCGTTCCTTTTCTATTCATAGCAGCATTTCGTAGAGAGTTTATTATGTCAGCAAGAGTGTCCCTACCCATGATAAACTAAAATTATTGTTGCCTCTTATTTTTTATATTAACATGCTCTTTGGTCTTTTTTTTAATATATGCGTCAGACACACAAAATTTACTAATAAATTTCATCTATTTCATAATTGGTTTCCTTCAAATTGTATACTATAACTATATCGCAGACTCTTCTTCTATCTTATAATACCTCGGGTGCTAGTGAAACTATTTTAGTGAAATTTAACTGTCTCAATTCCCGGGTGATCGCACCAAAAATTCGAGTTCCTTTCGGATTTCCTTCTTGATCAACGACAACTGCAGCATTGTCATCATATCGTATTATCATGCCATTGTCGCGTTTGAATTCTTTACAAGTACGCACAATTACAGCTCTGATCACTTCTGATTTTTCTAGGGATGTATTTGGTAATGCTTCCTTGATCACAGCAACAATAACGTCACCAATTTCAGCATATCGTCGATTACTAGTCCCTATGATTCGAATACACATCAATTCTCGGGCTCCGCTGTTATCCGCCACATTCAAATGGGTCTGAGGTTGAATCATTTTTTTGAATCTATTCTTGCAATACAGCCAAAAGGCGAAGTAAAAAAAAGAGATATTGTTTGTCCAAAAAAAAAAAAGAAATTTGCAATTGTTTTTTTATCCCAAAAAGCCCTTTTCTTGGGTTTGGGTGGGTTCTACATTTCTATACCGAAATAATGAATTGGGTTCGTATAGGCATTTTTGAAGCCGCTATTGAAATAGCTTTTTGAGCTATATTTTCTCCTACTCCGTCCATTTCATAAAGTATTCTACCCGGTTTAACGACAGCTACCCAATATTCAGGAGATCCTTTCCCCGAACCCATACGTGTTTCTGTAGGTCTTACCGTAACCGGTTTGTCTGGAAATAAACGTACCCATATTTTCCCACCGCGGCGGACATTTCGTGTCATTGCCCGCCGACCTGCTTCTATTTGTCTAGATGTAATCCACGCGGGTTCAAGTGCCTGAAGAGCATATCTACCGAAAGAAATATGATTACCTCGATAAGATATTCCTTTCATTCTTCCTCTATGTTGTTTACGGAATCTGGTTCTTTTGGGGTTATAGTTGATGATTCTTTCTCACTTTCACCTCTACTCCAGAACCGGACATGAGAGTTTCTTCTCATACGGCTCCTTGCGAATAAAAGAAAAGGATTAAAAAAAGATATATTGATGAATAATATACCGAATCATGGGATTCTTTGAGATTTAATCTCTTAGAAATTGTTCTATCTTATTTTGTTTTGCTATATCACTAAACACGTCTCCTAATATTATTTAGAAGGTAATTTTGTTTAGAAGGTAATTTTGATAGATATTTATATATAATATAGTTCTCTAATAGAGATAGGGACATTTTCTTATAATGAATCTTTATTTTATTTTGGCTTTTTCTATTTTTATTATGATATCAGATTTAGATCGATCAGAATTTGAAAAGAAAGATACAATAAAACCTAAAAACTTTCGCAGGCGAATATTTACTCATTCTGTAGTTATTTTAGTTGTAGGACTAGTCATGAACTTTCCTTTCAGGATACACTGGATTGTTCTCGGGCTGGTTTGCTTCGCCATCCCACCCAATGAATTCTACGCCTTCACAGGTTTCGTCGTTCCCATCGCTTCTCACTTAATGGTTAGGTTTTAATTCTACAATGGAGTCTTTAATAAAATTTGTTCTT